ATATTTATTAAAAACTCCAGATATTTCTGATTACATATCTATCTTTCACCTTATACATATAAGGTATAAATGAGATAATATTATGGTATATGAGAGGGGTATATGAGAATGAAAGGGTATGTGTACAATCTTTCTATGTATTCTGCAGTTTTTTTCCTCAATTAGATGTTTAATGTGAATGAACCATAACTATGTAGCCCTCTTCCTAATAGATTGACCCCAAAATAGCAGATCCAAATTATAAGAAATCCCATAGAAGCCACAATTGCTGAATTTGCACCTTGAAAACTTTTATTTGTTCTAGTATGTAAATAAATCGCGAATACGGTCCAAGTAATAAATGCCCAGGTTTCTTTTGGGTCCCAATTCCAATAAGATCCCCATGCCTCATTAGCCCATACTGCTCCTGAAAGAATACCTATAGTTAAAAGGGTAAAACCCAAGCCAATGACACGATAACTCCAATAATCCAATCGCTGAGTCAATTGATATCTGTGATAATTTCTAAACGAAAAATTCACGTATTGAGTCTCATCAAAAGAAAATGAACTAATTAATAAATTATTAATTTTACCGAAAATATCTATTTTTCTTCTAAACGTAATGACCAGGAGAGTTATGGATAATAATGATCCACATAAAAGAGCTGCATAGCTCAACAACATCATACTTACGTGCATCATTAACCAACGGGATTGGAGAGCAGGCACTAATATTGCGGATTGATGCATTTTAGTTAAAAGACCCGAAGTGGCAAAGCCTTGGGTTAAAATAGCGCTTGGGGCGGTTATTTTACTGAAATAATTCTTATAGTTTTTAAAATATGGAACTATATGAATAAGGGAGAAACTCCATGAAAGGAACATTAATGATTCATATAGATCACTTAATGGTACATGTCCCGAATAAATCCAACGAGTAACTAATAATCCTGTTATACAGAAAAAAGTAGCTATCATGCCTTTTTCTGACGAATCACATAGTCCTACAATTTCATAGACCAAGGTCATCAGATGAGTAGGAATCACAATTGAAATGATCGAAAAAGATATGTGAGTTAATATATGTTCTAAAGTTGCAAATATCATAAACAATCATTTTTTTTTTTATAGTTATAAAAAAGGGAACCCTTCCTTAATTACCGAATGTAATTATGGTATCGAATTAAAGGATCCGTTGTGTCTTTTTTTTTTTAGACAATGCCGCCACTCGGACTCGAACCGAGATGCTCTAGCACTGCTTCCTAAGAACAGCGTGTCTACCGATTTCACCATGGCGGCTTGTTCGAAGTAATACTAACCCATGCATATTCAATCGTCGATATTGAGAGGTTCTTGCAATAGATTATTATTGAATAAATCGAAGAATAGCCATTCAAGTCAATATTTGAAGGTTCAATAATTGTTACTAGCTTACCTTAAAACTTAGTAATAGTGAATCGATGGGGAAAATGGCAATCCCCATCTCGCAAATCATATAAAAATGTACTCTATTCACTATATTGAACCTTGTATCTTGCGTCTAATAATGCCCTTTTTTCAAAAAAACACAAATAGTGCCATTTTTAGGGCCCAGTATATGATACAGAATCATTAATTTATCCAATCATTGATTGATGTTGATTTAGATCATTTGAAGGGTTTCTTATCACATTATTATTTATTCTTTGCTTTTTTATTTCATTTTTTTTGTCGTACAAAAAAACCTTTTGAATAACCGGTAGAAATGGATTTAGCTAAAGAAAAAGCTTTTACCGCTGCCCAATATCCCTTTCTCTTCCAAAAATTTCTACGAATATGCTTTTTTGATATAGAAGTACGTTTTTTTGGAACCGCCATGCAAAAATTCACTTTTCTAAGTTGAATGTGAAAGACATGTATTGTTCAAAATAGATCATTAATTCTTTCTATTCATATATCTATTATATAGTTTATAGATTTTCTTCATAACATACAAATATGCGCATATAGCATATAATTATTGCTAGGGACTAAAACTCAAGTTGGAGAATAAAAAGAAAGGAGATGCGATTCGCTAGGTATAACTCTCATAGAAAAAAGAGTTATCTTTTTTCTCTTTTTTAAGTATTCATTATCATTATTATTGCATACAATGACAATCTCAGAAGAAAGAAAATTGTACTGATTGTTTCATATCTCCATTCATTAGGATCGATGGTATCAACTACCGATGAAATCGAACCCCGCTGATAAAATAAGATAAAAAAGAAAAATCAAATAAAAGGTTCCAATTCCTATCTCAGTCTATTTGAAATATACCATATATATAACCTACATATACCTACCGTCGTAATACATTTAAACCAGAAATTCATTACCTACATGAAATAAAACAATAAGATTTTCTCTACCAATGGATCACATTAAAGCATAGCGTCCCCACGATTCGAATAATAAATACTTTTGTTCAATGATCCATTACTTGAACTTGATTAAGGCAATTTAAGTAACCTCTTACTTCACCTTCTTACTTCACCCATATGGGAGGTTACAAGTATCATAGAATTTCCCACAAGTTCTGGTGGAAGCCAATCAATCAGTTTCAAATCAAATTGAAATTAGTTAATGATTTTGGATAAAAGATCTTGTTGGGTTGAGTTATTTGTGGATCTCATGATCCATATCAAAAGCTAATAATTACTTAACCCCGAGTATTAAGCAAGAATTTGCTTAATTATATCATTTAACCAATTCAATTGTAACTCCTTGGGTCAAATTTAAAATAGTCGAAGAAGAGCGAGATTAATAAAAAAGAATATTCTTTTCCGTATCCTTATTTTGGTTTGTGTTAAAAAAAAATAAATAATAACTGGTGATGAATATGAATTGGGAACAATAATTAATATAATTAATTAGAAGAAAATAGAGGAAAAGGTTTGATTTAATTTTATTATTATGGAACGCACATATCAATATGCATGGATTATACCTTTCGTTCCACTTCTAGTTACTATGTTAATAGGATTGGAACTCCTGCTTAATCCGACAGCAACAAAAAATATTCGTCGTATATGGGCTTTTCCCGCTGTTTTATTGTTAAGTATAGTTATGGTCTTTTCCACCAAGCTGGCGATCCAGCAAATAAATGGTAGCTCAATTTATGAATATCTATGGTCTTGGAGCATCACTAGTGATTTTTCCTTAGAATTCGGCTACTTGATTGATCCACTTACTTCTATTATGTCGATATTAATCACTACTGTTGGAATCATGGTTCTTATCTATAGTGATAATTATATGTCTCATGACCGAGGATATTTGAGATTTTTTGCTTATATGAGTTTTTTCAATACAGCGATGCTGGGATTAGTTACTAGTCCCAATTTGATACAAATCTATATTTTTTGGGAACTAGTGGGAATGTGTTCCTATCTGTTAATAGGTTTTTGGTTTACCCGACCAATTGCAGCAAATGCCTGTCAAAAAGCGTTTGTGACCAATCGTGTGGGGGATTTTGGTTTATTATTAGGAATCCTAGGTTTTTATTTAATAACAGGTAGTTTCGAATTTCAGGATTTATTCGAAATATTCAATGATTCGATCATTAATAACAATGAGATTAATTCCTCATTTGCTACGCTTTGTGCCTTCTTATTATTCCTCGGTGCAGTTGCTAAATCTGCGCAATTCCCACTTCATGTATGGTTACCTGATGCTATGGAGGGACCCACTCCTATTTCGGCTCTTATACATGCGGCTACTATGGTAGCCGCAGGAATTTTTCTTGTAGCTCGGCTTCTTCCTCTTTTCATAGCCATACCTTACATAATGAATATCATATCTTTGATAGGTGTAATAACGGTACTATTAGGAGCTACCTTAGCTCTTGCTCAAAGAGATATTAAGAGAAGTTTAGCTTATTCCACGATGTCTCAATTGGGATACATTATGTTAGCTTTGGGTATAGGTTCTTATCGAGCCGCTTTATTCCATTTGATCACTCATGCTTATTCTAAAGCATTATTGTTTTTAGGGTCTGGATCAATCATTCATTCCATGGAACCCATTGTTGGGTATTCTCCGGCTAAGAGTCAGAACATGGTTCTTATGGGCGGTTTAACCAAATATATGCCAATTACAAAAACAACTTTTTTTTTAGGTACACTTTCTCTTTGTGGTATTCCACCCCTCGCTTGTTTTTGGTCTAAAGACGAAATTCTTAATGATAGTTGGTTGTATTCACCGATTTTTGCGATAATAGCTTTCTACACAGCAGGATTAACTGCATTTTATATGTTTCGTATGTATTTACTTACTTTCGAAGGGCATTTACGTAGTCATTTTCAAAATTACAGCGGACACACAAATAGTTCCTTCTATTCAATATCCATATGGGGGCAAGAAGGTTCCAAACCTGTTAGCAGTAATTTGCTTTTAACAACAAGGAATAATAATGACAAATCCTCCTTTTCCAATTGCTCGTTTTCTAATACATATAAAATTGCCGGTTATGTAAGAACCATGCGATCATCTTTTAGTACTCATTTTTTAAATAAAGACTCTCATACTTTACTATATCCGCATGAATCGGACAATACCATGTTATTTCCCCTGCTTATATTGGCCATATTTACTTTGTTCGTTGGATGCATAGGAATTCATTTCGGGCACGAAGTAATGGAGGTTGACATATTATCGAAATGGTTAACCCCATCGATGAAACTTTTACATCAGAATTCAACTGATGAAGATTGGTATCAATTTTTGACGAATGCATTTTATTCAGTTAGTATAGCCTACTTCGGAATATTTATAGCATCTGTTCTATATGGGTCTGTCTATTCAGATCGACAAAATTTGTACTTAATCAATTCATTTGCTAAAATAGATTCGAAAATGAGAATTCGCTTAGAACAAATAATAAATGTCATATACAACTGGTCATACAATCGCGGCTACATAGACGTTTGTTACGAAAAAGTATTCATTAGGGGTGTACGAGGATTAGCTCAACTAGCTCATTCTTTTGATCGACGAGTG